GTCTTTCTTTATGTTGATCGTTACAGGAGTTTTGAATCTTCTCTTCCCTATTTTTTTTGTTATTTGATTTGTTGTTTTTTTGTACGTAATGCAGATTGACTCTTGTTTTACTATTAATATAATAGGAATTCTCTTGTTGAGACCCCATGAATCAATTGAAACCTCAGATTCATACTAGAACCACGATGATATTTAATAAAGTCCCAAGCTAAACTCAAAGGTTTTCTGAGTAAGAATCCTTTGATCATCACTTATTCAATGAATAGATGTAATAACTCAACAAAATCTATAGAAAAGAAACAGCTGTATTTCGGTGAAAATAAGTCTGAAGGAAGAAAAATCGTTTGATTTCGGAAATACCTATTTTTTTTAGTCCGGTCGTGAAGTCTGAATAGTGAGTATGAATCATAGTTCAAATATTTCTTTTTTTATCTATTGTATATATTATATTCCGTGCTCAAGATACTAGAATAAATATCTGACGGGGTAGAATCGCCTTGATAAAGATGACAGACTCATTCTCTGTATTATCAATAGGATCAATTATAACAAGTCACACACTCATATTCCGGAAATACCGAAACAAATAAATTCCACGGTCGAACTACCAGAATGATCTAGAAATCGGAGTTTTAAGTAATTTTTTTTTGATTGAAAACCTAGGATCTTATGAACTTAACTCACGGAAATTCCATCCAGTAAAACGGAAGAATTATAAATTTCCAAAATAATAGATAGGAATACCGCAAATAAAGCTATTGCCACCCCCATAAGTGGCGTAGTACCCCAGCCTGGAGCTACTTTACCATATTCCGAATTCAACGGTTTTAATAAATCCCCTATAATAGTTCGTCTTGGCCCAGATCTGGAACTACCCTCTACGGTTTGTGTAGCCATAAATCCTATTTTATTTAATCATTGGTTGAGATCTGTTGACTTTGTATACCATTCCGTTGTAGTTGTAAATAAACGATTAAACGATCTTATTGTAGATCCATTGTATTGTGATCTTAAAATCATCTAAAAATAAATGGAAACAGCAACCCTAATCGCCATCTTCATATCTGGTTTACTTGTAAGCTTTACTGGGTACGCTTTATATACCGCTTTTGGCCAACCTTCTCAACAACTAAGAGATCCATTCGAAGAACACGGGGACTAATTGAAGTAATGAGCCCCCCATATTGGGGGGGCTCATTACTTCAATTAAGATAATGAAAAATTATTTCATTTTTTTAGTCGGAACCTTAGGTGGTTCTCGAAAAAAGATAGCGAAAAAAATTATGCCTAACGTTGAGACTAAGAGGAATGTATAAACCAATGCTTCCATAGATTCGATTGTGATTTACAATTATAGCTTCCACATCTATTCCTATTCATTTGGGATCATTTACCGTATAAAGAAAGTGAAAGAGTAAAAAAAAAGATGGTGATTCAAGTCAAAATTTATTCAGTACACTGTCTTTAGTACACTATATCAAATAAAACAAAAATATATAAGCGGAAGATACCCCAACAATGTTGTATCAGACTGCCTGTCTCCGTGTAGTCGGATCTCCAATTTTTTGGAATGTTCCAAATTCCACTTGAGCATCCAAATCTGGATCAATACCAGCAAAAACATCTCTGAACAAGGTTCTAGCGCCATGCCAAATGTGTCCGAAAAAGAAGAGAAGAGCAAATGAAGCATGCCCAAAAGTGAACCAACCTCTTGGACTACTACGAAAAACACCATCAGATTTCAAAGTAGCCCGGTCTAATTCAAAAATTTCACCTAATTGGGCACGTCTAGCATATTTTTTCACAGTAGTGGGATCACTATAACTGACTCCATTGAGTTCGCCACCATAGAACTCAACAGTTACACCTACTTGTTCAACACTATATTTTGATTCTGCCCTTCTAAAAGGAACATCGGCTCTAACAATTCCGTCTACATCTACCAAAACTACCGGGAATGTTTCAAAAAAGGTAGGCATACGACGTACAAAAAGCTCATGCCCTTCTTTATCTCTAAAGATGGGGTGTCCTAACCATCCAACAGCTATTCCATCCCCGTTGTCCATTGAGCCTGCTCTAAATAATCCCCCTTTTGCGGGATTATTACCAATGTAATCATAAAAAGCTAATTTTTCGGGAATTTTAGACCAAGCTTCCGATAAACTCAGATTTTCGGCCAGTCCAGCCCCAACTCTTCGATATATTTCTTGCTGGAAGTATCCCTGATCCCACTGATAACGAGTGGGGCCAAATAATTCGATTGGGGTAGTTGCTGAACCATACCACATAGTTCCGGCAACTACGAAAGCTGCAAAAAAAACAGCAGCGATACTACTGGAAAGCACAGTTTCAATATTTCCCATACGTAATCCTTTGTATAGGCGTTGAGGTGGACGAACACTAAGATGGAATAGACCCGCTAATATGCCCAATGTACCCGCTGCAATATGATGAGAGGCTATTCCCCCCGGAACAAAAGGATCAAAACCTTCCACACCCCATGCTGGATTTACAGATTGTACTTTTCCAGTTAGTCCATAAGGATCGGACACCCATACTCCGGGACCATACAAGCCTGTTACATGAAATGCGCCAAAGCCAAAACAAGCCAACCCTGAGAGAAATAAATGAATTCCAAAGATTTTGGGCAAATCCAAAGAGGGTTTTCCCGTACGTTCATCGCAGAATATTTCTAGGTCCCAATACACCCAATGCCAGATAGCTGCCAAGAAGCACAAGCCGGAAAACACAATATGTGCCCCTGCCACACCTTCATAACTCCAAATACCCGGATTCGTTATAGTTCCCCCTGAAATACTCCAACCACCCCATGAATTGGTTATTCCTAAACGGGTCATGAAGGGTATAACAAACATACCTTGTCTCCACATTGGATCAAGAACGGGGTCAGAGGGATCAAAAACTGCTAATTCGTATAGAGCCATCGAACCGGCCCAACCAGAAACCAGAGCGGTATGCATTATATGGACAGAAAGTAATCGACCGGGATCATTCAATACGACAGTATGAACACGATACCAAGGTAAACCCATGGAGATACCCCTTTATCAAAAATAAATAGACACTATGTAACTTTATCGCATTGGAAAAGACTATACTATAGTACCTAACCTTTACAGTGGATTCTGTCTTAGAAAGGATTAATATTTATTCCATTCCCTTGAAAATAAGGGAACAATTCTGTTCATAAGAACAAAGAGAAACAGATCTATTCTATACTATACCCGATGAGTACGAATACGCAATGGAAGGATTGATCCTATTTTGGGGGAACGAGTGCATAGAAACTTATTTATCATTCGAACGATCGATCCTTTCATTAAAATTTTTCTTTATTCAATAAGTTTTCCCTTCTAATTTAGGGATAAAATAGAATAAACAGAAAAAAAAAGGATGATGAAGACAATAAACCCATTGTTACGTTTCCATATTAAAGTGAAGTATAGTGCTTAATTTTTTTGTTTAATTTAATGCCTATTGGTGTCCCAAAAGTACCTTTTCGGAGTCCTGGAGAGGAAGATGCGGTTTGGGTTGACGTATAGTGCGACTTGTCAGACATATTGGGTCATATGGGATTTACCCCGTTCTCTCCCCCGATCGAGATATTCTATGCTTCGCCCAAGAAATATTGACTGTCAATTATTTGTAGCGTGAAGTGCAATTAGATCAATTTATATTCGGGATCAACATTATCAATTAGAAGTAGAAGAATTTATGGTTGACTTAGACCGATAAAATATTCAGGCTCCGTTCAGAAAATACCAAATTGGTAATATATCTACGATTACCACTTGTATAATAGATGAATACAGCGAATAGTTTGTGGGAAGGCAAGTAAAGCATGAAACGAATTGAAAAAACAAGAAGTGGTACTGAAATTATTTGCCCTATATGTACAAATGGAATTCGGACAGATCTTTACCCGGAGTAGAACATGAACCTAAAAGAATTGAAAAGGCCCATTCAGGAACAAGAAAACGACATTGTGATTTAAATCGTGATGAAACAATATATCAATGAAAGATTAGTTCAATAAGTTCAGTAAATTCTTTTTTCTTATTTTATAGTTTTTATAGTATAGGGCGGGGTCCAAAAAACCTTTTCTTTTTTTTTTGAAAAATAGAAAAAAAGAAAAACAAACCCTTTCATTCCATTTTAAAACCTGTTACAAAAAAAAGAAATGGGACTGGAATCGACACATTGATTTTTTTTTTCGCAATTTTTTTTTTTGAACCGTATGCATCCAAAGGTGCACGTACGGTTTCTGAGGGATACAATTTTGTCCTAATCAACCGACTTCATCGAGAAAGATTACTTTTTTTGGGCCAAGAGGTTGATAATGAGATCTCAAATCAACTTGTTGGTCTCATGGTATATCTCAGTATAGAAGATGCTACTAAGGATCTTTATTTGTTTATAAACTCTCCCGGCGGATGGGTAATCCCAGGAATGGCCATTTATGATACTATGCAATTTGTGCCACCTGATGTACATACAATATGCATGGGATTAGCCGCTTCGATGGGATCTTTAATTCTAGTCGGAGGAGAAATTACCAAACGCCTAGCATTCCCTCACGCTTGGCGCCAATGAGTTTGTTAAAAAAAAAAGAAGACTATGCCTTCGCCATATCGAATATGAATTATAAGTAATAATAGCATGGCACTTTGAGTTCGATATGAACAAACCATTATTGTTTTTTCATAACATGAGGTTTTGTATCGAGATAGTAATATGAAATAAAGGTTATTTTCGATTTGATCTTACGTGTCGGGAGTACATTTCAGCGTCACAAACCACTTTTATTCCAAACCGGAAGTCTCTTTCTAATATTCATTTTATTAAAGAAAGAGTATAAAAATGAAAAAAAAAACGATCATTTTTCCCTATTTGATCGTATCAGAAAGAAACTTTGGGATTGCTAAATCATAGACGAGATAAATATAGAAAGCAACAGAGCCATCATAGTATTTTATTACTCCAACGAAAAGAAGGGTGGTAAATGGATCATTCAACGATCTGGATCGGATGGATTATATTTCCCTCGTCTTTTGAGAGAAGAGGGTCAAATTCAATTCCATTGTAGAGCCGTATGCAAAAAGATGCCTGTACGGTTGTTCAATTCTATTTTTTTTTTCTTATTCTTATTTTTTATCCCTTACTTTAGCCCAATTATGGGAAATAGAAGAACATTCATACTGTTATATCAGTAACATCAGGGTTATGATTCACCAACCTGCTAGTTCTTTTTATGAGGCACAAGCAGGGGAATTTATCCTGGAAGCAGAAGAACTACTAAAACTTCGTGAAACACTCACAAGGGTTTATGTACAAAGAACGGGCAATCCCTTATGGGCTGTCTCCGAAGACATGGAAAGGGATGCTTTTATGTCAGCAACAGAAGCCCAAGCTCATGGCATTGTTGATCTTGTAGCGGTCGAAAATGAAAATACGAACGATTTCGTGTAAATCCATGATTCCATTTCAAACCATAATTCGAATTTTCTTTGATTGGACATTGAATAGAAATAATTCATAATAATCAACCATCCGGTTAAGATCGATCTAAACCAAACTATTCTATAATTCTATATATACGATATGCCAACTATTAAACAACTTATTAGAAATACAAGACAGAAAATAAGAAATGTCACGAAATCCCCCGCTCTTCGAGGATGTCCTCAGCGTCGAGGAACATGTACTAGGGTGTATGTGCGACTCGTTCAGATCATGAACTCGAACAAATGAGACAATTTTTCTAGTATCAACGATCAATCAGTACCAATGAATAGGATAGATAGATTCGAAGAAGGCTATTTACTATCTAAAACTAAAAAGAAAGATCTATCTCCTATATTGTGTATAGAATTTTTGGTTTCCATTGGTGCAAATCCAATCAATTCGATTTGAGATGAGAAGCACTTCTCCATTGGTAGCAAATGATTATCCATTAAGCGGAGGAAATGCTATGATTATGCTCTTATTCTTGAAAGAACGGACTAATAGGGTCAGCTACCTAGCCAACTTTCATAATTTAAATACCGTCACTATATGGATAATTCTTATTGTGAAAAGATATATTACTGTATAATTGATGGGTAGAGCCAAAGGGTGTGAACTATACAAGTTCACAATAACATTTGATTAAATGACAGAAGAGGCTCCGGTGTATAGAAAGTACCTAACCGTTTAAGAAGTAACCATAGAAACGATGAAACTCACTATTTTTTTTTAGTATCAGTAGAATTTCTTATTTCCAGGTCAAATGTCTGGAAGGAATAAAAAATCGTGGTTGGGAAGGTTATAGTAGCAAAAGCCATGGGAATTTATTTTTTATATACCGGAATAATCCGCTTTGTTATTAATCGAACGGAGGAGGGAAAAAAAGAATGACTGAATGAAGAGAAATCAATTAGTTATTCATTAAAGTTTAATTTGATTCAATGACCAGAGTTAGACGAGGATATACAGCTCGGAGACGTCGAAGAAAAATTCGTTTATTTGCATCAACTTTTAGAGGGGCTCATTCAAGACTTACTCGAACAATTACTCAACAAAAAATGAGAGCCTTAGTTTCTTCTCATCGAGATAGAGGTAGGCAAAAGAGGGATTTTCGTCGTTTGTGGATTACTCGTATAAATGCAGTAACTCGTGATAATGGGGTATTCCATAGTTATAGTAAATTCATACACAATCTGTACAAGAGGCAATTACTTCTTAATCGTAAAATACTTGCGCAAATAGCTATAGAGAATAAAAATTGCCTTTACATGATTTCGAATAAGATCTCTCAAATAAAAAAGATTATAAAGTAATATACAGGAATGATTGAAACAAAATTACCCGGAGAATGAACTCCGGGAAGATAGAATGAAAATAAATTAAGATACTTATAAGTAGTAGGAATGAACGAAATCTTTCAATACAAGAAGGATTTTCCCTTCTCCATTTTTTTCTTAACAAAACATCAATTTGAGCTTGAGAGTTTTGAGTCAATTGAAGGGGTATGCCTATTTATTTCTGGTTCTAGGACCAGTAGTTCGAGGGATCGACTCGGCTCTCTCAAATTGTTTCTCATTATTAAGAAAAGGTAACAAAGATAAAATACGAGCTTGTTTTATAGCAATAGTAATTAATCGTTGTTGTTTCAAGGTCAATCTATTGACACGTCTAGATAATATTTTTCCTTGTTCACTAATAAATCGACTAATTAAACTCATGTTTCTATAATTGATTCGATCCCCCGATCCAATTGGGGGCAAACGCCTACGAAAAGATCGCTTGGATTTACGAAAGGGTTGCTTGGATTTATCCATGGGTTATTTTATTCCTTATCTCGAAAATTCTATTTCTTTATTCATTTTAGATCCGACTGAATAGCGTTTGATTATATATGTTGTTATATATATTGTGTTGTATATATGTTAAGTTTTTCCTTTCCTCTTCCTGCTCCTTGGAAAGATCGTACACATGTTCCTTTCGATCTATTTCTTTATTTCTCCATGAATCGTATGTGTGCGACAATAGCGACAAAATTTTCTTAATTCTAATCGATTGGGTGTATTGTGTCGACTCTTTTGAGTAATATATCTAGAAATACCCGGCAATTCTTTATTGATACCATTTCGGACACAACTGGCGCATTCCAAAATAACTCTGACTCTGACATCCTTACCCTTGGCCATGAACCTCCTTTTGATCGACTTAAATTCTTCTATTTTCGATCCGAACCGAAGAAGAAGAAAAGAACAAAAAAATCAATAGAAGTTACTAACTAGAAATGGAATTTCTAAAGATTTGGTTGTAATTAAATTAATATTAATTGAGTAATAATTAAGTAATACAATTACTTTCGAACCAGCATCCTACTACCCTAATCTCAGTATTTCATTTAAGTATCTTTTTTCTCTTATGATTTGATTTGATTTCGTGGAGCCTGCCCATAGAATATATTGGACTCACATTTCTATTTCTGTTCCCCAAAATTCAATAAAATTCAATCTTAGATCCACTGCATTTTTCTGAGGTTCAATACCCTTTTTCTTTCCTATCCTAAGAACTAAACTAAAAAAGAGGAACGCAATTTTAGTCACGTAGAAATGTATCTTTAATTCTCCTCATTTCTTTGCATATCAATAACTAGAATGAAAAAAGGGGAATAATAAGGCATCCGGGAATAAACGATTAATTTCTATCAAGAGACCTGCCAAAGACCCAAACCATAGAGTAGTTAGTACAGGAGCCGTGGAGAGATATGTTTTTATATCTCGCATTGAAAATCCTCCTTCTTTATTTTAGTTTAGTGTAAAACATATATGATCAGATGCTGTAGTTCAAGATCATTTGTATTCAGTCTTATGCGGAATTCTTAACTAAGATGAATATGTACAATGAACGAACCAGTAGGTGAGATTTTCCTATACCTAAAAGTCGGAACAGATGACCCCCTCTTCCTGAGTATTACAAATAAATATTCATTCTTTTTTTATAGATTAGTTTGAGATATATATTTTTATAGATTAGTTTGATATATATATATATATATATCTTTTATTATATGAAAGATGAAAGAAAAAGAAAAAAAAAAGGACAGAAAAATTGTATATAGATAGAGGATAAAATAACGATCTGGAAAACAAGACAAGGATTTTGTACAATGCCACTGTACAACAATTTGGAAAGGGATGTAGCGCAGCTTGGTAGCGCGTTTGTTTTGGGTACAAAATGTCACGGGTTCAAATCCTGTCATCCCTACCTGTTACTTCTTCTATAGGAAGTAAGGAGGGATTAATTTAAATCGATTAAAATTTGATATAATTTTGCCATATTGCATACTATATGTATATGCGTGCAAGGTGTATTGGAGTATGAAAAATCCTTTTCTTTACAATCGTATCTCGGATCATAAGAAAGCGCTCTTAGTTCAGTTCGGTAGAACGCGGGTCTCCAAAACCCGATGTCGTAGGTTCAAATCCTACAGAGCGTGATTCTGTTTATCTTATGTCGAATCACAATAAAATAACTTAATCTTAATAAAGTTGAATTACAATTTGTATTTGACCTCCTCTTTGCAGGAGGTCAATCAAAAAAAGAAATATTACTCAATTAAAGGTCCAACTGATCACCGCGTCTGTATTGTAAATATGCAGTTACAAATAATCCTGCCAAAGTAATAGGAATTAGACCTAAGACGATTCCAAATAGAAAAACTTCAATCATTTTGATTTTTTTTGTTTTGAGGAGAATAAAAATAGAAGTAAGATCTATCTCTAAATATTAATCTGAATTATTCATGAATCTCAATGACTAAGAACTGGCAATTGATGCGGAAAGGAATCATACAATACCCGCACAATTCTGGCGAAATATTTATTTTTATGAATTGGTCATTCAATTCATTTCAAATAAGTTGGATCTTGTTCAAACTAATTAATAGAGCCGAGGTTATAGTTAAAGCAGCTAGCAGAAAACCGAAATAACTAGTTATAGTAAGCATGAAAAAGCTAAATTAACTTAACTATATTTTTTTTGCTACATACATTGATAAAACACTTACCTAAGTTTCCATTTTTGTCGAATATGATGGTAAGAAAACAAACAATTGACAGAAAATTAGTTCCAATTGAAAATTTGTAATTTATCAGTCATTAATTTATCAGTCATTATGGATGGCCCCGATGACTTCAAAGAAGATAGAGTGAAATAGATAGAATAAAATCAATCAATTCATCGACGGTAACATCGACCGATCTTTCCATTCCGAATCAACAGGTTCATTGTTCAATTCGTGAGTTGGGTTTGGGTATAGTAATAAGAATTATATGTGTCGTGTAACTTGATTACAAAATAAGATTATACTTAAGAAAAAGTCATTTTGGAATGAAAGAATTAGATTTGAAAAGAACTTCAATTTTGATTATTTCTATTCTTTTTCAATATAATTAAATCCATTTTGTTTGGAGTGAATGACCCGATA